AATATCGACACATTTTTGCTTTGCGTGGCCAAAGAAAAACCCGCTATATATATTATATAGAATGAATATATAGAATTTATATATCAGAATAGCTGACATAGTCATGATTCAATGGGTCAGATCCACTTACTTTTTACTTTTTCTTTATTTATAATTTTATGGTGGGTTTGTTTTATAGGAACACTGGAGAAGCAGGAATACTTTAGTTTGACGATTAACAATAGGGATGGATTGGATATCTAGAATATTTATGTATCAAGTCAAGACAAAATGAATAATGAGACATGAAGAAAGAGGGTTACTATGTCACTACAAAATGGACTCTCCACAATTATGAAAATGAATAAATTTCAACTTTATAACTACGACCCATAACATAATCTAATTAGAATTCATTATACTGGTGATTACCTTTTTTTTTTTTTAGAACTATTAACAATGGAAAACGAAGACTAAGACTTGAGTTTAATGAAGAAGCCCTTTATCGGATTTGAACCGATGACTTACGCCTTACCATGGCGTTACTCTACCACTGAGTTAAAAGGGCCTGTTTATTCAATTTAAAAAATTTAATAGTTTTAATTAAATTATGAGTTTACTACATATATAATAGATATAATATAATAGACATATACATATCTACATATATGTATAAGAGCTCATTATCAACATTAAGATATTTTCTTCAATCATGTGATGGGGGATTCATATCCCGAGCCAAATTCCATTAAAAAAAAATGTCTAGCGTTTTTGAATTTTTTGGTTTAATATGAGATAGTGATAGGCATATCTCATCTGAACGATGAACGAAGAAATTAGTTAAAATTGAATGAAGAAAATAAATTTAATATTATAATTCTAATAAATATTATTAAATATTCTTTTTATCCCTTTTTTCTGTCGGATCAAGTACTACCCTAACTAAGGGAATCCTACTACTATAACTTTGTTTCATTAATCCGTATTGTAAATTAAAGTTATCTAGATTTATGTATATTAATATTAAAAATTTCAAAGTAGAAAAGACTCTTTATGATCTAGTTATATAATATATTATAATTATATTGTATATTGACAATTCCAAAAAACTTATGATACTATCAGCATAGTATGCTGATGGTCGGGCGGATCTGCCCCCATCGTCTAGCGGTTCAGGACATCTCTCTTTCAAGGAGGCAGCGGGGATTCGACTTCCCCTGGGGGTAGGGTACTACGAAAGGAAGTTAATCATGGATTATAACTAAACCTAGAATTAATTCTTCCTGGGTCGATGCCCGAGCGGTTAATGGGGGCGGACTGTAAATTCGTTGGCAATATGTCTACGCTGGTTCAAATCCAGCTCGGCCCAATAATTCGCCGCTCCATTGAATATGATCTAAGCAGTTTAATTTGTCCTCCAGAAATAGAAATGCCCTATACGTCAAAATAAAGATCAACCATTTTTTTGATCTATCCATATTTTTTAATTAGTCATTTTTGACAATAAAAAAAAAAAAAAGAACCACCGGTTACTAGTAATTATTGCTATAGTTCATATCCATGTGGATATGATATCAGTATATCATTTTTGTTTCTGTTACAACACGACGAGACGAATAGAATGTTCTTATGAAACCATAAGAATATGTATGCCATACACCTCGCTGGGATTGTAGTTCAATCGGTCAGAGCACCGCCCTGTCAAGGCGGAAGCTGCGGGTTCGAGCCCCGTCAGTCCCGAACTAGGATCCGATGAATTTATCAATTCATCTCCCACTTTTTACAGATAAAGTGGGACAGGGAGCAAGATCTAAGAATCCTTATTTCTTTTGTTTTTCGTTTCACATTAATATTTTGATATTTATCATCAGACAAAAGAAATGCGGGAATTTTCATTTCTTTCACTACGGAATAGTACCGATTGATAAGGAAGAGACATATCTAGATTGATTGGTACGATCGGTTATATTACTCTATGTCAGTATTTTTAGAGATACCATATTTGTTATTCATTTGACTTTATTTTTTTATTGTTCTTGAATAATGAAATGGAAATGGAGTAGAGTGTCCAGCCCTTTTCCAACTCCGACTTGTGTATCCTCTATTTTTAATTAAAAAAATCTATCTCATTCAAATTGCATGCTAATTTTTTTATGTATGTGTTCTCTCCCAATCCAAGAAGAAAGAGAAGAGGATATTATATTAATTAATTATATTAATAATTAATATTAATTAAATCCATTAGTATATAATAATCTTAATTCAAATTATTTAATTTTTTTTTCATAAATAATAAATATAAAGACCAAGCAAGGTACCCCTTTTTAGTAAATCTGTTGGAATATTAGATCTTTTAATCCGTCCTTTTTCCATCTCACTTATATTGTTTGGGTCTTAGGTGTGACCTGACCCATTGAATACCGGTCATCTGATACCTCGTCAGATACTTAAATTAATTGTCTGTATTAAGTAAGTAGAACGAAGAAGGTAGGTTATAGAAACGAAAGAATGGAAAAGGACGAAAAATTAAATAGCATTCTATATTGGAATTGGATTAGAAATTGAATTTTTGATTTAGTATGGATAAAAAGTCTTCCTATGTTATACTATTAAATTCTCGACAATTAATTGATTTGATAGATTAGATCTATTGTTATTCATAATATTTTGATCCATTTGGCATCATCAGGATACAATTAACTTATTGAATTTACAGGAATCAAATTTTTCATCTCTATGGGATTAGATCCCGAGTTATTGTGAAACAAAAAAAATGAGATTATGGAAGTTAATATTCTCGCATTTATTGCTACTACACTGTTCATTCTAGTTCCTACCGCTTTTTTACTTATCATTTACGTAAAAACAGCCAGTCAAAATAATTAATTTTAATGAAACTCGAATTATTAGTTCTTGTCAATAATTGAAGAAATGATGAGATAGTGTGTAGAAAAAACTATAGATATAATATCTATAGTTTTTTCTACACACTATCTCATATTGTATACAGATATAATATAGGTTTATATAATATAAATCAATTTCAAATTATGGTAGTGTCTCTAGAGTCCACTCCTCCCCCATACTACGAGCGAAAGGGAAAATGTAAAGACTACCATTAAAGCAGCCCAAGCGAGACTTACTATATCCATGTAAATTATGTCTCCTATCTCTATCAAGGAATGATTCCACTATGATTATTGATCAATAATCATAGTGGAATTAACGGCGCAGAGTCAAAATGGGATTCTGATTTAAAACGATTGATGCTTCAAATTCAATGAAGCTAATCGTAACAAATTCTCTATTCTTGTATTTGATTTTCGGTAGAAGCGAGCCGTAAGTACAAATACGATACATATACCCTTTCTTTCTTATATCAATATCAAAGGAGTCTTTCTAATAGTAAGATCCATTGTTTCTTTTGTTACCTTTATGTATAAGCAAAAGATATAAAAATATATAGAAAAATTTACAGTCTTTTTTTGTCTTTGTCTAGAACTTACAGATTCTAAAAATTTTGTCAATCAGGCGACACCCAGATTTGAACTGGGGATAAAGGATTTGCAGTCCCCCGCCTTACCACTTGGCCATGTCGCCAAATCCGATCCAAAATAGGAATAAAAATATTATCTATATTTTATTATTCTAGTACTAAATTTAGTAATTTTATTTTTTGAAAGAAAAAAAGGGGGTTTCCAGTCATAGATTTAAAAATTCAGGCAGTAACCATTTCATTTACCTAATTTATGTTGAATTAGTGAACTAAATTTGTATCTCAAAGCATGTGTTTCCTTAATCGCATAAGAAAAGCAAATAACAAATCAGTATAAATTATTTTTTAAATCTTAATTTTGAATTATAACACCATATATGTGTATATGTAAACCCTAAAAAAGAAATTGTTACACAGAACAGAGGATCTCTCTCTTATTCTTATGCACATATTCCTAATAAAGAATCAGCATATTTGAATTTTGAATTCTATTTAATTCTATTCTAATATATATAGAATGGTAAAGGAAAAATGTTTTATTAATTCCTGTCGCAAATTTGAACTTGTGTCAAAAATAATCTTCATTCTTACGTCTCGTTTACGTTCATACGTATGAAATAGAGATATAGAGTTGGTTAAAATTTCATGTGATTCAGTAAACAGAATATACATTCCATTATTGGCTCACTCTTCATCGAACTAACCTAACCATATGGGTCGATCTAGCAATAATGGAATTTTTTCGATTTAAAGAGGTAAGATGCTCCGGAATAAAAATGAGGAAATGTCCACAATACCAGGATTTAATCAGATACAATTTGAGGGATTTTGTGGGTTCATTAATCGGGGCTTAGCGGAAGAATTTCATAAGTTTCCAAAAATTGAAGATACGGATCAAGAAATTGAATTTCAATTATTTGTGGAAAGATATCAATTGGTAGAACCCTTGATAAAAGAAAGAGATGCTGTATATGAATCACTCACATATTCTTCTGAATTATATGTACCCGCGGGATTAATTTGGAAAAGCGGTAGAGATATACAAGAACAAACTGTTTTTATTGGAAACATTCCTCTAATGAATTCCCTGGGCACCTCTATAGTAAATGGAATATACAGAATTGTAATCAATCAAATATTGCAAAGTCCCGGTATTTACTATCGTTCCGAATTGGATCATAACGGAATTTCTGTTTATACCAGTACTATAATATCAGATTGGGGAGGGAGGTTAGAATTAGAAATTGATAGAAAAGCAAGGATATGGGCCCGCGTGAGTAGGAAACAAAAAATATCTATTCTAGTTCTATCATCGGCTATGGGTTCAAATCTAAAAGAAATTCTAGATAATGTTTGTTATCCCGAAATTTTCTTGTCTTTCCTGAATGATAAAGAGAAAAAAAAGATTGGGTCAAAAGAAAATGCAATTTTGGAGTTTTATCAACAATTCGCTTGTATAGGCGGGGATCCGGTATTTTCTGAGTCCTTATGTAAGGAATTACAAAAGAAATTTTTTCAACAAAGATGTGAATTAGGAAGGATTGGTCGACGAAATATGAACCGGAGACTAAATCTTGATATACCCCAAAACAATACTTTTTTGTTACCACGGGATATATTGGCTGCTGCAGATCATTTGATCGGAATGAAATTTGGAATGGGCACACTTGACGATATGAATCACTTGAAAAATAAGCGTATTCGTTCTGTAGCAGATCTGTTACAGGATCAATTCGGATTAGCCCTTGTTCGTTTAGAAAATGCGGTTCGAGGAACTATATGTGGAGCAATCCGGCATAAAATGATACCGACTCCTCAAAATTTGGTAACTTCGACTTCATTAACAACCACTTATGAATCTTTTTTTGGCTTACATCCCTTATCTCAAGTTTTGGATCGAACTAATCCATTGACACAAATCGTTCATGGGCGAAAATTGAGTTATTTAGGTCCTGGAGGATTGACGGGGCGAACTGCTAGTTTTCGAATACGAGATATCCATCCTAGCCACTATGGGCGTATTTGCCCAATTGACACGTCCGAAGGAATCAATGTTGGTCTTATTGGATCCTTAGCTATTCATGTGAGGATTGGTCATTGGGGATCCATAGATAGTCCATTTTTTGAAATATCATCAAAAGAGACACAGATGGTTTATTTATCACCAAGTCGAGATGAATATTATATGGTAGCAGCAGGAAATTGTTTGGCTTTGAATCGGGGTATTCAGGAGGAACAGGTTGTTCCAGCTCGATATCGCCAAGAATTCCTGACTATTGCATGGGAACAGATTCATCTTAGAAGCATTTTTCCCTTCCAATATTTTTCTATTGGAGCTTCCCTTATTCCTTTTATCGAGCATAATGATGCAAATCGGGCTTTAATGAGTTCTAATATGCAACGCCAAGCAGTCCCCCTTTCTCGGCCCGAGAAGTGTATTGTTGGAACTGGGCTAGAACGCCAAACGGCTCTGGATTCGGGGCTTTCCACTATAGCTGAACACGAGGGAAAGATCATTTATACTGATACTCACAAGATTGTTTTTTCAAGTAATGGGGACACTATAAACATTCCATTAGTTATGTATCAACGTTCCAACAAAAATACTTGTATGCGTCAAAAATCTCAGGTTCAACAGGGTAAATTTATTAAAAAAGGACAAATTTTAGCGGACAGTGCAGCTACAGTTGGGGGAGAACTCGCTTTAGGAAAAAACGTATTAGTAGCTTATATGCCGTGGGAAGGTTACAATTCTGAAGATGCAGTACTAATTAGCGAACGTCTAGTATATGAAGATATTTATACTTCTTTTCACATCCGAAAATATGAAATTCAGACTCATGTGACAAGCCAAGGTCCTGAAAGAATCACTAAAGAAATACCGCATTTAGAGGCTAATTTACTCCGCAATTTAGACAGAAATGGAGTTGTAAGGCTTGGATCTTGGATAGAAGCAGGTGATATTTTAGTGGGTAAATTAACGCCTCAGACAGCGAACGAATCGTCGTATGCCCCAGAGGATAGATTATTACGAGCCATACTTGGCATTCAAGTATCCACGGCAAAAGAAACTTCTCTAAAACTACCTATAGGCGGAAGGGGTCGAGTTATTGATGTGAGATGGATCCAGAAAAGGGGGAGTTCCAGTTATAATCCGGAAATGATTCGTGTATATATTTCACAGAAACGTGAAATCAAAGTAGGTGATAAAGTAGCTGGAAGGCATGGGAATAAAGGTATCATTTCAAAAATTTTGCCTAGACAAGATATGCCCTATTTGCAAGATGGAACACCTGTTGATATGGTTTTCAACCCATTAGGAGTACCCTCACGAATGAATGTGGGACAGATATTTGAATGCTCGCTCGGGTTAGCGGGGGATCTGCTAAAGAGACATTATAGAGTAGCACCTTTTGATGAGAGATATGAGCAAGAGGCTTCGAGAAAACTAGTGTTTCCTGAATTATATGAAGCCAGTAAGCAAACAAAAAAGCCATGGGTATTTGAACCCGAGTATCCGGGAAAAAGCAAAATATTTGATGGAAGAACAGGAGATCCTTTTGAACAACCTGTTCTAATAGGAAAGTCCTATATCCTGAAATTAATTCATCAAGTTGATGATAAAATCCATGGGCGTTCCAGTGGCCCTTACGCACTTGTTACACAACAACCCCTTAGAGGAAGGGCCAAACAAGGAGGACAACGAGTAGGAGAAATGGAAGTTTGGGCTCTAGAGGGATTTGGTGTTGCTCATATTTTACAAGAGATGCTTACTTATAAATCTGATCATATCAGAGCTCGTCAAGAAGTACTTGGTGCTACGATCATTGGAGGAACAATACCTAATCCCGAAGATGCTCCAGAATCTTTTCGATTGCTCGTTCGAGAACTACGATCTTTGGCTCTGGAACTGAACCATTTCCTTGTATCTGAGAAGAACTTCCAGATTAATAGGAAGGAAGCTTGATCTGAATGAATCATATTTTCTATTCTATGATCGATCGGTATAAACATCAACAACTTCG